CGTATAAGAGGCTTTCTCCTCGTACGGCTCGAGAAAGAATGATTCTAATTTATGTCATAGTATATATAGTGGCAAATAGATCCCTAAAATCATCAATTCAATTAAATTACACTACACTATCTATTCTATTTATTATTTTATTCCTTTTTATTCTTCCTTGACCGAAAAAACCATTCGTACTTATAACTCAAGTTGGATAATTATCAAAGAGTTCAAAGGAAAAAAATCCCGAGTCCTTGGCATTTCATTTATTGAGCTATCTATAGCCAATTTTTTGTATTCCTTATTCTATTCTGCTCAAATTGTTGAGACAATTGAAATTGGCGTTTTCTTGTTCCAGGATCGTTTATCTTTATTTTGAATCATTAGGTTTAGACATTACTTCGGTGATCCTTAATGGTTTCAAAATGGCAGCAACATACCTTTTTTTTTTTATTTATTGAATATCGAAGAATCATACGAACGCTTGATTCCCGTGTGATACACTTTTTATCGAAATAGTAAAAAAAAAAAAGGGGGGGGGGGGGGGGGATTTTGTTAGAATTAAATCTTTTTTATTTCTATATCGAAGATATGTTTACGAAGTTGTTACAACTTATTAATTGACATTAACCCTAGATCCTTACCTCTGAGAAAAGAATTAATTCTTTCCGCTCGAGCTCCATCGTGTACTATTTACTTTAACCCACAACCAATTAAATGGGGGTTTTAGTAAAACGGAACAAACTATGTCGAGCCAAGAGCACCTCAAAATTCCTATATCAAAAATGGTGGCTGTAAGAATCCACAACCGATCGTGTCTTTCAAGTCGCACGTTGCTTTCTACCACATCGTTTTAAACGAAGTTTTACCATAACACTCCTCTCCTCTAGTTTGGAACCGGTAGGGAATTGATTCAATATGGAATCATGAATAATCATTGGCTCAATCGATACATAATAATATATACTTTAGTCTTTTATTTCTATTTTATGTCATAATGTATGGGTATTTATCTGAAAATCTGATCTGGATAAGTCTCAACAAGAATTGAATTTTATTAACTCATATTATTAATTATTAAACATAAACAATTTCTAAAGAACACGAATAAACTAAATTGTATGGCTCTGGGACGGAAGGATTCGAACCTCCGAATCGCGGGACCAAAACCCGTTGCCTTACCACTTGGCCACGCCCCATTTAGATTTATAATAAACACTAATCTAGGTGTTGATTGTTCGTCAATTCCTGGCCCAAATCTTTATGGAATCCATTAGATTATTGATAAGATTTGCCACGTGTAGTTGTAAATTTAAACTGAATTTATTGATCATTACATATAATTCAATTAAGATATTGTATGAAAGTATGATTCCTTCCATTTTCGTTTGAAAGTTTAAGGATTTTTGATTGGGTTAGTCAAAGAAGGATTTTTGGTCTATTTAAAATTTTTAATCTTATATCGATAACTCAATCAAAATACAATTATTTACAAGAATGAAACATTTTTTATGCTTAATACCTTTAGTTTGATCTGTATCTATCTTAATTCTATACTTCCTAGTAATTTTTTCTTTGCCAAATTGCCAGAGGCTTACGCTTTTTTCAATCCAATCGTAGATGTTATGCCAGTCATACCTTTGTTCTTTTTGCTCTTAGCCTTTGTGTGGCAAGCTGCTGTAAGTTTTCGATAAGATCTTTAATACTGTCCTACAAACATTCATGATTTATTCAATCAAAAAAGATTCTAACAATCAATTGATAAGATCAGATAAGTCTTACATTGTAAAGTAAACCCTCAATTCAAACACGGAAATTCTTGGATAAGCGCGATGAATTTAAATCCCATCCCCTCATTTCCTCACCTCAGTCTGAACTTCTACTTCCAGTAAACAAGGACCCCATAGAAGGGTCCCACAATAATGAATTGTGCACATGAAAGATAATTTTAATACCGAAAGAGTCTTATTACAAATAAATTTATTAAAATGAAAATGAGTTTCTTTTATAGAAACTACTTTATTTCTTGGTTTGGTGTCAAAATGGAATGTGTGGTATAAAAATGGATAATCTATTCCCTTTTTACCAAAAATGATCTTATCTTGGAGATTTTGTAATGCTTACTCTCAAACTCTTCGTTTACACAGTGGTGATATTCTTTGTTTCTCTCTTCATCTTTGGATTCCTATCTAATGATCCGGGGCGGAATCCTGGCCGTGAAGAATAAAAAAAAATAATGAATTTTTCGTTGTTTTGTTGCTTGATTTTCTTATGATTTTATCTATTCTAGATATTTAACTATACTATGATAAAAAAGTGTTCGAGATTTTCTTTCGAATTCGAAAGAAAATCTCGAGTCATCAGAAGAAACGGAAAGAGAGGGATTCGAACCCTCGGTACAAATAACTCGTACAACGGATTAGCAATCCGACGCTTTAGTCCACTCAGCCATCTCTCCCAATTAAACAAAGGATAATAACTATGTTACACATGAAGTAAAGATAAAGAAAAGCTTTAT